GTTTGAGTTAATATTGGTTAGTTATTTATTGATTTGTACCATATTGGCTTGTTGTTATGTTTAATTTAAGTTTTATTCTTGCTTTTTCGTTCAATTCTTATTTGTTCTATATGTAAGTTTTTGCGTTAATTTTCTTTTGGTCCTAGATGGGTCATGGATTTATAATATAATTCTCATTAGTTATTATTGGTTGGTCAAGTATCCTTGTATTTAGCAATATATTGTAGTTTCGGTTAAATTTTGTGCCAGCAGCCGCGGTTATACCTTGGAGGCATTTGAATGTGTTTGGCAATAGGTAGTTATATTATTTAGTTTGTTTGATTTTGATTTTGTGTTGAGTTGTTAGGTGAAATTTTTATTTCTGTTGTTTTTCTTATAGTTATTTGGAAGCTATGAAATTCTTTTTGTAAACTAGGATTAGATACCCTATTATTTTGGAATGTAAATTGTTGTTTTGCTTGAGTAGTATTAGTTATGTTCTTGAAACTTAAAGAATTTGGCGGTATCTCATTCCGTCCAGAGGAATCTGTCTCGTTATCGATAGTCCACGTTGGACCTTACTTGGTTGCTTTGGTTTGTATACCGCCGTTTATTGATTATCTTTTTAGGGGTTATAAATTTTCTTGTTTCTTTATTTTGATTTATTTCAGGTCAAGGTGCAGCTTGTTTCTAAGTGAATGATGGATTACATTGTTATTTGTTTTATTGGATTGTTGATTTTAATGTCGGCATGAAATTGGATTTGGTTGTAATAATTTGTAGATTGTTATTTTGATAATAGGTTCTGGGATATGTACACATCGCCCGTCGCTCTCGTTTATTTTGTTAATGAGATAAGTCGTAACAAAGTGGTTGTACCGGAAGGTGCGGCTGGATTGAATCAGATCATTTCTATTAGTTGAGTTTTCATTTACGCTGAATTATTGTGTCGTGCGATTCGACATGGTCTGATTTTGGTTATTTTCTTGTTGTTTATTTTTGTGGTGATTGGTTATTTTATTGAAGAATCATTTTGGTTGTTGTATATTTGTGATTTAATTTTTTTACGATAGTTGATTTGTGCCGTGAGGGGTTGTTGTATTGTAAGGTTTCTTTTAAAAGTTGATTTTGTTTGTCGTACCTTGTGTATCAGGGTTCATTGAATTTTATTATTTATTTTTATTTCCCGATTTTAAAGGAGTTAATAATTTATGTTAGTTACTGTTTCATTAGTATTAATAATGGGTTATTGGTAGTGAAATGTTATTCGTCTTTAGTGGTCTCTGGTTTTTCAAGAAATGAATTTAATTCATACATCTTATTTAATTTATGTTGTTTTTCTATTTATTTTTATTTGATGTTAAGATTAAGGGGGATTAGCTCCTTGTTTTAGTTTCTATAATTATTGATGTTTACTTAGTCTTGTGGGTTTTATATTGATTTTCAATATGATTATGTTAAAATTTTATTTATTCTTTTTTTTATTTGTTTATAATTTGGTTGATTTATTGAAATGTTTTCTTTATCTTTGTTTTGGTTTGTAATTATTGTGTAATTAGTAAATTTTATTTGTTGTGTTGTATTTTTAATGTTAATTTCTTTTTAGGAATTCGGCAAATTTTTTATGTCCGCCTGTTTAACAAAAACATCTTTTCTTGTTAGTTTTTGAAGTATGGCCTGCCCACTGACTTTGAGTTGAAGGGCCGCGGTATTTTGACCGTGCAAAGGTAGCATAATCATTAGTTCTTTAATTGTGATCTGGTATGAATGGCTTGACGAGACATAATCTGTCTTAGAGGTATTGTTTATTGAATTTGATTTTTGAGTTAAAATTCTTAAATGTTTTTGTGGGACGAGAAGACCCTATAGAGTTTGATATTTTTCTTGTTTTTGTAATTAGTTTGGTTTTTAATTTGTTTTAAATAGGTTGAATGTTTTGTTGGGGTGATGGGAGGAATTTATTTAACTCCTCTTTGCTTTTGTATATTTATGTATATATGTGTTGATCCATTTATTTTGATTAAAAGATTAAATTACCTTAGGGATAACAGCGTTATCTCCCTTGAGAGTTCTTATTGGCAGGGGGGTTTGCGACCTCGATGTTGGATTAAGGTGAATTTTCGGTGCAGGAGCTGAAAGTGATTGGGTCTGTTCGACCTTTAAAATCTTACATGATCTGAGTTCAGACCGGCGTGAGCCAGGTTGGTTTCTATCTATAATAATGTTTTATATCTTAGTACGAGAGGACCGGATATTTGAAATAATTTTTCTTACACTGATTTCCATTAAGTTGATACTATTTTGGCAGATAAGTGCATTGGATTTAGAATCTATTAATGTAAAGTTTTTATTTTACAAGTAGTATATGTTGGATTTTTTTTTTGTTGTTGTTGTTTTCTTGCTGTTAATAGTTTTTGTTCTGGTTGGGGTAGCCTTTCTTGTTTTATTGGAGCGTAGGGTTTTAGGTTATGTTCATATTCGTAAGGGCCCTAATAAGGTTGGGTTTGTTGGTATTCTTCAGCCGTTTAGAGATGCTATTAAGTTGTTTACTAGGGAGCAGTATTTTCCTTTAGTTTCTAATTATTTAATTTATTATTTTTCTCCTATTTTTGGTTTTTTTCTCTCTTTGTTGATTTGGTTGTTGATTCCTTATTTGAGCGGTTTTGTTTCTTTTGAGTTGGGGTTATTGTTTTTTTTGGCTTGTACTAGACTTGGTGTTTATACTGTCATGATCGCTGGTTGGTCTTCTAATTCTGGTTATTCTTTATTGGGGGGTCTTCGTGCTTTGGCTCAGACCATTTCTTATGAAGTTAGATTGGCTTTTATTTTACTTTCTTTTGTTGTTTTGGTTTGTAGATATAATTTGGCTTATTTTTATTTCTTTCAGGTTTATTTGTGGATAATTTTTATTTCTTTTCCTCTGTCGTTTATTTGATTTATTTCTTGCTTGGCTGAGACTAATCGTACTCCTTTTGATTTTGCTGAAGGCGAGTCTGAGCTTGTTTCGGGATTTAATGTTGAATATGGTGGCGGTGGATTCGCTTTAATCTTTTTGGCGGAGTATGCAAGTATTCTTTTTATGAGATTGTTGTTTTGTATTATTTTTTTGGGTAGAGATCTTTATTCTTTCTTTTTTTATGTTAAGCTCGTTTTTATTTCTTTTTTATTCATTTGGGTTCGTGGTACTGTGCCTCGTTTCCGGTATGATAAGTTGATGTATTTGGCTTGAAAGAGATTTTTGCCTCTTTCGTTAAATTATCTTTTGTTTTTTGTTGGTATTAAATGTTTTATTTTTTCTTTGTTGTAGTGTATTAATTTGAGTATGTAAGTTAACAGAAGATTTGAACTTCTTTACAATGTTTTCAAGACATTGGGCTTACTTTATAGCTTTTTAACTTTTAGTCTGTTATTTTGTCTCATATTTTTGTTGATATTGGGCTTATTACGTAGTATATGAAGTAAACTGTTGTTAGGATTTGTCCTGTTAGAATATAAGGGTCTTCTACTGGTCGGGCTCCGATTCATGTTAGTAGAATCACTGTGTTTGCTATTGTTCAGAATATTACTTGGTTGATAGGGTAGAACTGTATTCCTCGGAATTTTGATTTATTTGTTGGTATGATGAATAAGATTGCAATTGATATTGCTAGTGCAATTACTCCTCCTAGCTTGCTAGGGATAGATCGTAGGATTGCGTATGCGAATAGGAAATATCATTCTGGTTGGATATGCACAGGTGTTACTAGGGGATTGGCTGGGGTGAAGTTATCTGGGTCTCTCAGGATGTATGGTTCTTTTAGGGTTAATACGGTTAATATTAGGGCTGTGATTGCGAATCCTAGAATGTCCTTTACTGTAAAGTATGGATGGAATGGAATTTTGTCTGTATTTTTATTTAGTCCTAATGGGTTGTTTGATCCTGTTTGGTGTAGGAATAGCAGGTGGATTAATACTATTGCTGTAATTACAAATGGTATCAGGAAGTGTAATGCGAAGAATCGTGTGAGTGTGGCATTGTCTACTGCAAATCCACCCCATACTCATTGAACAACTTCTTTTCCTACATATGGGATTGCTGATAGTAGGTTTGTGATTACGGTTGCACCTCAGAATGATATCTGTCCTCATGGTAGGACATACCCTAGGAATGCTGTTGCTATAGTTAGGAATAGGATTGCTACTCCTACTGACCATGTGTGTATGAAGTTGTATGATCCATAATATATGTTTCGGCCAGTGTGTAGGTAAATACATACGAAGAATAGTGAGGCTCCGTTTGCGTGTAGTGTTCGTAGTAGTCATCCATAGTTTACGTCTCGGCAGATGTGTCTTACTCTGTTGAATGCTGCATCGATGTCTGGGCAGTAGTGTATAGCTAGGAATAATCCTGTTATGATTTGTGCTCCTAAGCAGACTCCTAATAGGGATCCAAAGTTTCATCATCCTCTAATCGTTGACGGTGTTGGTAGGTCTACTAGGGCGTTATTTGCAATTTTAAATAAGGGGTGTCTGTTTCGTGTGGGTTTATTCATTATCTTGTGTGTCGTAGTGGTCCCTTAGTTACGTTAATGATGTTTACGACTACGATTAGTGTTAATAGTATATATAGGACTAATAGTGTTGTTATGGTTCCTATTATTTGATTGTATATTACGGTTGTTGTGGTTGTGATTTCATTTTCTATTATTGTGTCGTGTACATTTATTTCTTTATTGTTGGTTACTGTTGGTATAATGAATAGTAAGACGGGTATTAGTATTAGTGTGGCTGTTAATATTTTGTTTGATGGTGAGAATATTTCGTTTGATGCTAGTCTTGTTATGTATATGAATAGTACTAGTATTCCTCCGATTATGATTATGAATAAGATGTATGAAAATCAGAATCTTCTGTATATTGTCCCTCTGATTAGGCATACTATTGTTGTTTGGATTAGCAATATGAGTCCTATTGCTATGGGGTGTTTTATTTGTGTGAATATTAATCTTGTTACTGTTCTTATTGATATAAGTAATTTTATTATGTCAGGGGGTATTTTATTTAAAATGTTAGTTTTGGGGATTAATGAAATGGTGTTATACCTTTCCTCTGAAGTTTTAAAAGGTTATTCCTTATTTTTGATTTACAAGACCAATATTTTTGTTAAATTATTAAAACTTGTTTATTTAATGCCAATGTGATTATATTTTTTTGTTGTTTATTTTTGTGGTATTTGGGCTTTCTCTTCTAGTCGGAAGCATTTGTTGATTACTTTGTTGAGATTGGAATTTGTTGTTTTAGTTCTTTATTTTTCTATTTATTTTTATTTGTGTGGGTTTAATTATAGTTTATTTTTTGTTGTTTATTTTTTGGTTTTTTCTGTCTGTGAGGGTTCTTTGGGTTTGTCTATTTTAGTCTCTATAATTCGTAGTCATGGTAATGATTATTTTCAATCTTATAATGTTCTTCAATGTTAAGGTTTCTTTGTTTTTTGATTTTTTTGATCCCCTTGTGTCTTTTTTCTGGGTCTTGGTGATTAGTTTGTTCTTTGTTATTTTTTATTTCTTTTATCTATATGTTTTCCTTTCCTTATTTTTTTTGTTGGGGTGGATTGGGCTATATTTTTGGCTGTGATTTAATTTCTTATGGTCTTGTTTTTCTTAGTTTGTGAATTTGTGTTCTTATGGTCTTGGCTAGTGAGTCTATTTTTCGTTTGATATATTTTCCTGGGTTTTTTCTGTTTGTTGTTTTGGCTCTTACTATTATGTTGTATTGTACTTTTAGAAGAGTTGGCTTGCTCTCTTTTTATATTTTTTTTGAGAGTAGATTAATTCCTACATTATTTTTGATTTTGGGTTGGGGATATCAACCCGAGCGGGTTCAGGCTGGTATTTATTTACTGTTTTATACTTTATTAGCTTCTCTCCCCCTGTTAGTTGGTATTTTGTTTGTTTATAATTCTTTGGGGTCTTTATGTTTATTTTTATTGTGTGGTAATAGTTATTTAGTTGGGGGGTTATTTTATGTTTGTATGGTTTTTGCCTTTTTGGTTAAGATACCTATGTTTATGGTTCATTTGTGACTTCCTAAGGCTCATGTTGAGGCCCCTGTTTCTGGTTCTATAATTTTAGCTGGTGTTTTGTTGAAGCTGGGGGGTTATGGTCTTCTTCGTGTTTTTCCTGTATTGTTTAAATTTGGTTTTAGGTTTGGTGTTGTTTGGATTGCTTTGAGCTTGGTTGGTGGTCTTTTTGTTAGCTTATTTTGTATACGGCAGACTGATTTAAAGTCTCTGATTGCTTACTCTTCTGTAGCTCATATGAGTATGGTAATTGGTGGTATTATGACATTGAGTTATTGGGGGGTTTGTAGATCTTTTGCTTTAATAGTGGCTCATGGGTTGTGTTCTTCCGGTCTTTTTTGTCTTTCTAATATTTCTTATGAGCGGTTTGGTAGACGGAGTCTTTTGGTTAATAGGGGCTTGATTAACTTGATGCCTAGAATGGCTATATGGTGATTTTTGTTAAGAGCTTGTAATATAGCTGCTCCTCCCTCTTTAAATCTTCTTGGTGAAATTGGCTTGTTGAGCAGTTTGGTTTCTTGATCTTGATATCTTATATTTATTTTGGTTTTCTTGTCTTTTTTTAGAGCTGCTTATACTCTTTATTTGTATTCTTATAGCCAGCATGGTTCTATTTATTCTGGTCTTTATTCTTGTTCTTTAGGATATGTTCGTGAATTTTTATTGTTGTTCTTACACTGATTTCCATTGAATTTAATTATTTTGAAGGTAGATGTTACTGTTTTTTGAGTTTAAGTTATTTATTGTATCTAAATAGTTTAAGTGGAAAATGTTGGTTTGTGGTGCCGATGATATAGTTTTTATTTTAGATTTATGTTTATGTCTATTTGTTTTGTTAGATTTATTTTTTTATTTCTTCTGGGTTGATTGTGTTGTTTTTTGGGTATTTATTTTATTATAAATGATTTGATTTATTTTATTGATTGGAATATTATTACGTTGAATGGTAGATCTGTTATTATGACTTTTTTATTTGATTGGATGTCTTTGTTGTTTATGGGTTTTGTTTTTATTATTTCTTCCTTGGTTATTCTTTATAGTGATGATTATATGTTTGGCGATTTGAATATTGTTCGGTTTATTATGTTGGTTTTAATATTTGTTGTTTCTATAATGTTTTTGATTATTAGTCCCAATGTGATTAGTATTTTATTAGGTTGGGATGGTTTGGGTTTGGTTTCTTATTTGTTAGTAATTTATTATCAGAATGTGAGGTCTTATGGTGCTGGGATGTTGACTGTTTTGTCCAATCGGATTGGTGACGTTGCTTTGTTAATGGTTATTGCTTGGATAATTAATTTTGGTAGCTGGAGTTTTATTTATTATTTGGAATTTTTGTCAGGCTCTATTGAAATAGAATTGATTTCTGTTCTTGTTGTTTTGGCTGCTATGACTAAGAGTGCTCAAATTCCTTTTTCTTCTTGGCTGCCTGCGGCTATAGCTGCCCCTACGCCTGTTTCTGCTTTGGTACATTCTTCTACTTTGGTCACTGCTGGTGTTTATTTGTTGATTCGGTTTAGCCCCTCGTTTAGTTATTGATTAAATGTTGTTTTGTTGTTGGTTTCTGGGCTGACTATATTTATAGCAGGTCTTGGTGCAAATTTTGAGTTTGACTTAAAGAGGATTATTGCATTATCTACTTTAAGTCAGTTGGGTCTTATGATTATAACTATTTCCATTGGTCTTTCTGGGTTGGCTTTTTTTCATCTGTTGACTCATGCGTTGTTTAAGGCCCTGTTGTTTATGTGTGCCGGTGGTGTTATTCATTCTATAGGGGACTCTCAGGATATTCGTTTTATGGGCGGGCTGTCTCTTTATATACCCTTCACTTCTTCAAGTTTAATGGTTTCTAATTTTGCTCTTTGTGGTATACCCTTTCTGGCTGGATTTTATTCTAAGGATTTTATTTTGGAGATGTTTTCTATGAGATATGTTAATATATTTGGGTTTTTGTTATTGTTTGTATCTACGGGTTTGACAGTTTGTTATTCTTTCCGTTTATTTTATTTTGTTTTATGTGGTGATTTTAATTTTGTTCCTTCTTATTCTATGGTTGAGTCCAATTATAATATAATGTTTGGTATGATTGGTTTATTGATTATGTCTATTTTTGGTGGTGGATTTCTTATATGATTGATTTGTCCTACTCCTTCTGTAATTTGTTTACCTTATTATTTAAGGTTTCTTACTTTGTTTGTGGTCTTTGTAGGAGGTTGGATTGGCTATGAGGTGGCTGGATTTTTTTTTGGTGATAAATTATTTTCTGTATATTTGTATAATGTTTCTTCTTTTTCTGGTTCTATGTGGTTTATGCCTTTTTTTTCTACTTATGGTGTTTCTTTCTCTCCATTAGAGGTTGGTTATAGGGCTACAAGGGTTTTTGATTCTGGCTGGATAGAATATTTTGGTGGACAGGGCTTATATTGAGTCCTTTTTAATCTTGGTAGGATTAATCAGTGATTTCAGTATAATAATTTGAAGGTATTTTTAGGGTTTTTTGTAATGTGAGTTGTTATTTTGTTGTTTGTTCTTATTTATTACTTGAATAGCTTATGCTTAGAGCGCGACGCTGAAGATGTCGATGAGGTATATATATTGCCTTTAAGTATTTATTTATAAAAGTTTTCCTTTGTTTTTACAGTGAAAGTGTAATGTTTTTCTAAACTATATAAATAGAAGTGTAAACGGATTTTAACCGCTATAGTGATAAGTTAGCAGCATTCACTTTTACTGGCACTTCTTTAACTGGAATTTTAATTCAATTTTATTATTAACAATAATATACCTCTTTCTTTGGTTTCAGTTAAGATTTAAAGTGAGGATAAAATTTTTATCTAGGATCAGGTCGAAACTGATTGCAATAATCGCTTCTCACTTTAATAATTGGGAGTGAGGCTAACTACTATAAGGTAGTACTTTTTGAATGCAACTCAAATGTTATTATTAACTATAGTCCCATTGTTTAGTTTCTTCACTCAAGGGATCCTTGGTTTCATTCGTGATACAGGCCAATGATTAAAATTAGTAGGAATGCTGATCTAATGATTATTCATGATTTTATATTTGATGTTATTATAGTGATTGGTATTGGTAGTAGTAGTGCAATTTCTACGTCGAAAATTATGAAGATTACTGCAATTAGAAAAAATCGTGATGAGAAAGGTAATCGTGCGGAGTTTTTTGGGTCAAACCCGCATTCGAATGGGGATCTTTTTTCTCGGTCTTCATTGATTTTCTTTGAGATAAGTGTTGCTAGTATTATTAGAATGGTTGATAGTAAGATGGCTACTATTGCTGTTGTTATGATTATTATAATTATTTATCTTGTTTTCACAAATTTCTTGATTGGAAGTCAAGTATACTTTCCTTGTATTAGATAAATGTTATTTTATCTTCCTCATCAGTAGATTGAAATATATAAGAATAGTCAAACTACATCTACGAAGTGTCAATATCATGCTGCTGCTTCAAATCCGAAGTGGTGATTTGATGAGAAGTGTAATGTTGTGTGTCGTAGTAGGCATGTAGTTAGGAATGTTGTACCAATAATTACGTGTAGCCCATGGAATCCTGTTGCTACAAAAAATGTTGATCCGTAGGCTGAGTCTGCAATTGTAAATGGGGCTTCAATGTATTCGTAGGCTTGGAGTGCAGTGAAATATAGTCCTAATAAGACGGTGAAGAATAATCCTTGTGTTGCTTGTGTGGCGTTATTTTCTAGTAGCCCATGATGTGCTCATGTAACGGTTACTCCTGAGGCAAGTAGGATTGCTGTATTTAGTAGGGGAACCTGTATAGGGTTAAATGGTTGAATTCCTGTGGGAGGTCAAGTTGATCCTAGCTCAATTGTTGGTGATAGTCTAGAGTGGAAGAATGCCCAGAAAAAAGACACAAAAAATAATACTTCTGAGACAATGAATAGAATTATTCCCCATCGTAGGCCTTTTGTTACTATTTTTGTGTGAAGTCCTTGGTATGTTCCTTCTCGGGTTACGTCTCGTCATCATTGAATTATGGTTAATACGGTGATGATTGCTCCAATTCCTAATAAGCTGTCGTCGTATTGGTGGAATCATTTAATTAGTCCTATTAGTGTAACTATTGCTCCAATAGCTCCTGTGAGTGGTCATGGTCTTTTGTTTACTATGTGGAATGGGTGGTTTTCGTGTATTGACATTAATTGACTTCTCTAGAATATAAGGTTCTTAGGATTGCAAATACATACGATTGGATGACTGCTACTGCCCCCTCTAGGATCAGTAGAAGGATTTGTGCAACGATTAGTACGGTTAAGAGTGTGTGTCTTATTGATGGTCCATTGTTCCCTAATAAGGTTAATAGAAGGTGTCCGGCGATTATGTTTGCTGTTAGGCGCACTGCTAGAGTTCCTGGTCGGATTAGGTTACTGATGGTTTCGATGACGACTATGAATGGTATTAGTATAGTTGGTGTACCTTGTGGTACTAGGTGTTCAAATATGTGATTTGTATTTTTGATTCATCCGAATAATATAAATCTTAGTCATAGTGGTAATGCTAGTGTTAATGTGAGTGTTAGGTGTCTTGTTCTAGTGAAGATGTATGGGAATAATCCTAGGAAATTGTTTATTAGGATTATAAGGAATAAGGATGTTAAGATGAAAGAATTTCCTTTGTTTTCGTTTCCTTTTCTTAGAATTGTTTTTATTTCTTGATGTAATTTGTTTATTAGTAAGTTTACTATTATGCTATTTCGTGATGGAATTAGTCAGATTCTTGTTGGGATTAATATTAGTCCGATGGTTGTTCTTGTTCAGTTTAATGGTAGATTACTAATTTCTGTTGTTGGGTCGAAGATTGAGAATAAGTTTCTTATCATTTTCAGTTTGTTTTGTTAACGTTAATGGTTTTCTTTGTCTTAGTTTGTGTATTTGGTGATTGAGCGAAGTAATTTATGATGTTGAATATTAAAAATGTTGCTAGGAATGTAATGTATAGTATTGTTCATTCTATTGGTATTATTTGAGGTATAAAAGGATATCTTTATGATTATTTCAGTTTGACATTCTGATGTTATATAATTAACTAATCCTTTATCATCAGAGATATTTGCTAGGATACCATAAACTGGTTTAAGAGACCATTACTTGCTTTCAGTCATCTGATGATTCTCTTATCTTTGATACTCAATTAATGAATTGGTTTGTTGATACTCTTTCAATTACGATTGGCATAAATCTGTGGTTTGCTCCGCAAATTTCTGAGCATTGTCCATATAGAAGACCAGGCCGGTTGATTGAAAATCTAATTTGATTCAGTCGGCCTGGTGTGGCATCTGTTTTTACGCCAAGTCTTGGTACTGTTCATGAGTGTAATACATCTGCGGCTGTTACGATTAATCGAACTGGTGAATTTATTGGCAGTACGATTCGATTATCCGTATCTAGTAGTCGAAATGTATTGTCTTGTAAATCTTCTTGTTGTACTATATATGAGTCGAATTCTAGTTTTGTAAAGTCTGAATATTCATAGCTTCAATATCATTGGTGTCCAACTGCTTTTAGTGTTATTACTGGGTTGTGAATTTCGTCTATTAGGTATAATAGGCGTAGGGATGGGATTGCAATAAATACTAGGATGATTGCAGGTGCAATTGTTCAGACGGTTTCAAGTATTTGTCCTTCGAGAATGAATCGTGTGGTTTGTTTATTTTGGATGATTCTGATTATTGTATAAAATACTGTTGTGATAATTATTAATATAATTATTAGTGCATGATCATGGAAGAAAATTAACTGTTCTATAACGGGGGATGCACTGTCTTGTAAGGTTATATTTAATCATGTTGTCATTGTTTCTAATGAAAGTTTAACACTTTATTTGTGGAGCTTAAATCCAATGCACTTATCTGCCACGTTAGAGTTGTTACTTAGTTAATGAGATAGTTGGTAGCTCTGAATATCTGTGTTCTGCTGGTGGGAAGTTTTGTAATCATTCTACTGAATTTCTTGTGTGTGTAGGGAAGAGAATTAATCGGTTTGATGTAATTCTTTCTCATATAATGAACAGGAATATTATAACACTTACGAATGAAATTGTTGATCCCATTGATGAGATAATGTTTCATGTGGTATAAGCATCTGGATAATCTGAATATCGCCGAGGTATTCCGGCTAATCCTAGGAAGTGCTGAGGGAAGAATGTTAGGTTTACTCCTACGAATATTACAGCGAACTGGGCCTTTAGTCATTTTGGATTTATAGTTAGTCCGGTAAATAAAGGAAATCATTGCACGAAACCACCTATGATTGCAAATACTGCTCCCATTGATAATACATAATGGAAGTGTGCTACTACGTAATAAGTGTCATGTAGGATAATGTCAATTGAGGAGTTTGCTAGGACAACCCCGGTAAGACCTCCTATTGTAAATAGGAATACGAATCCTAGTGCTCACAGGCAAGCTGCTCTGTATGTCATTCGAGTTCCATATATTGTTGCAAGTCATCTGAAGATTTTAATTCCTGTTGGTACGGCAATAATTATTGTTGCTGATGTAAAATATGCTCGTGTATCAACATCCATTCCTACTGTGAACATATGATGTGCCCATACTACGAACCCTAATAGCCCAATTGCCATTATGGCAAAGATTATTCCTAGATTTCCGAATGCTTCCTTTTTCCCTCTTTCGTGGCAGATGATGTGAGAGATTATACCAAATCCTGGCAGGATGAGAATGTAAACTTCAGGGTGTCCAAAGAATCAAAATAGATGTTGATATAAGATTGGGTCTCCACCACCAGCAGGATCGAAGAATGAAGTATTTAGGTTACGATCTGTTAGTAGCATTGTGATTGCTCCTGCTAGGACTGGTAGGGATAACAATAATAGCAAGGCGGTAAGGGCAATTGATCATACGAATAGTGGGATTCGTTCAGGTTTTATGCTTTTCGGCTTTATATTAATTGTTGTTGTGATAAAGTTTACTGCTCCTAGGATAGAGGATACCCCTGCCAGATGCAAGGAGAAGATGGCTAGGTCTACAGATGCTCCTGCATGGGCAATTCCTCTTGCAAGAGGTGGATAGACAGTTCATCCTGTTCCTACACCGCTTTCTACTGTTCTGCTAGTAAGAAGAAGGGTTAGTGAGGGAGGTAGTAATCAAAATCTTATGTTATTTATTCGTGGAAATGCTATGTCTGGTGCTCCTAGTATTAGTGGCACTAATCAATTTCCGAATCCACCAATCATGATTGGCATGACCATGAAGAAAATCATAACGAAGGCGTGAGCTGTGACGATGACATTATAAATTTGATCATCTCCAATTAGGGATCCTGGTTGTCCTAGCTCTGTTCGAATAAGCATTCTTAATGAAGTTCCGACCATTCCTGATCAGGCTCCAAATACAAAATATAATGTTCCAATGTCCTTGTGATTAGTTGAGAAAAATCATCGGGTGAAAATTAGTGGGATGGCTGAGATAAATAAGTAGGCGATAGGCTGTAAATCTATTTAGGGGCATTCACGTTGCTCTTCCACTATTTAAATGGGCTTTGTATTCATTTTGTGATTATAGAATGCAATTCTGTAGGGGTAGGTTGGACTTACCAAGGCCTAAAGGAAGCCCTTTATTTATAGCTTTGAAGGTTATTAGTTTATTTTAACTTAAGGCCTTACTTAGTTAATGTTGGAGATGATTGTACAAATCATTATTCCTGTCAATGAGATTGATGACAAAATTAGTGCTCTAATGGTTTTGGTTGTTTTATTTTTGTGTGATTTTAAGTTTCACTTTGGCTCTGTGTTTAAAATTAAGAATCTTGAGTAAGAGATTTTTAGATAGTAATATAAGGTGATTAGTGACGTTACTACTACAATTGTCGCTAGGGGGGCCATATTGTTTGTAATTATGGTTTGAATAATAATTCATTTTGGTAGGAATCCTAGAAATGGTGGCAGGCCGCCTAAAGATAGTAATGATGTAAATATCATGAATTTTATTAGTGTGGTTTCTTTATTTGTTATTATGGTTTGGTTGATAAAGGACACTCCTGATAGTTTGATAGCTGATACTACAGTTAGTGCTAGTGTTGAGTAGATTGCAAAGTACACTATTCATAGGTTTTCTCTTGTAGTAAGTGCAATTAATATTCATCCAGTGTGGTTGATGGAAGAGTAAGTTAAAATTTTTCGTATTGAGGTTTGGTTTAGTCCCCCAATTGACCCCACAATCGTGGATATCAAAATGATTCTTAATGTGAAAGTATTAATTTCAATCAAGTATGATATTAGTATTAGTGGTGCAGCTTTTTGTACTGTTATTAGTAGTGCACAGTTTTCTCATCTCAGTCCTTCCATTACTCCTGGGAATCATCAGTGGAGTGGTGCAGCTCCACTTTTTAGCAGGAGGGGGGTGCAGATGATTATTGGTGCATATGAGTTTCTATCAAATGTAAATAGATCCTCTGTTAATGTTTTTATTACCACTACGAATAGTAGGGTTGCTGAGGCTAGGACTTGTACAATAAAGTACTTTAATGAGGCCTCTGTATTATATATATTTTTGACATTGGACATGAGAGGGACAAACGATATTAGGTTGATTTCCAATCCTATTCATGCTCCGAGTCATGAATTAGAGGAGATAGACACTAATACGCCTCTTACTAGGGTGATTAGTAAGAGAATTTTTGTTGAGTTATTGGGCATTAGAGAAGAGAGTGTTATACTCTATTTATGGGGTATGAACCCATTAGCTTATTTAGCTTACTTTTCTATATTGAAACTTGTTTGTTACATCTTGGTGTATGGTGCACGGTGGCTTTTGATGCTTGAGGGTGATAGTTTGATTCTGTTAGATGTAATGAAGGTAGTTTGTCACTACATGTTTTATCCTATCACGATAGTCCTTTAATCAGGCTCATCATT